ATGCTACCAGCGAATATTTGAGACAAGAAATGAATCCTAATTTTCGGATGACTGATCCCTCGAATCCAGTCCATTTAATGTCCTTTTCAGGAGCTAGGGGAAATGCATCTCAAGTACACCAATTAGTAGGTATGAGAGGATTAATGTCGGATCCCCAAGGACAAATGATTGATTTACCCATTCAAAGCAACTTACGCGAAGGACTTTCTTTGACGGAATATATAATTTCTTGTTATGGAGCCCGTAAAGGAGTTGTAGATACTGCTGTACGAACATCAGATGCTGGATACCTCACACGTAGACTTGTTGAAGTAGTTCAACACATTATTATACGCAGAACGGATTGTGGTACTATTCGAAGTATTTCCGTAAGTCCTCGAAATGGGATGACGGAACGTATTTTTATCCAAACACTAATTGGTCGTGTATTAGCAGACGATATATATATAGGTCCACGATGCATTGCCGCCCGAAATCAAGATATTGGGATTGGACTTGTCAATCGATTCATAACCTTTCGAGCACAACCAATATATATTCGAACTCCATTTACTTGCAGGAGTACATCTTGGATCTGTCAATTATGTTATGGTCGGAGTCCCACTCACGGTGACCTGGTCGAATTGGGAGAAGCTGTAGGTATTATTGCGGGCCAGTCAATTGGGGAACCAGGGACTCAACTAACATTAAGAACTTTTCATACTGGCGGAGTATTCACGGGCGGTACTGCAGAACACGTACGAGCTCCCTTTAATGGAAAAATAAAATTCAATGAGGATTTGGTTCATCCCACACGTACCCGTCATGGGCATCCTGCCTTTCTATGTTCCACAGACCTGTATGTAACTATTGAAAGTCAGGATATTATCCATAATGTAAATATTCCCCAAAAAAGTTTGATTTTAGTTCAAAATGATCAATACGTAGAATCAGAACAAGTGATTGCTGAAATTCGTGCCGGAGCATCCACTTTAACTTTTAAAGAGAAGGTTCGAAAACATATTTATTCTGAATCAGAGGGAGAAATGCACTGGAGTACCGATGTCTACCATGCACCTGAATATACTTATGGTAATGTTCATCTATTACCAAAAACAAGTCATTTATGGATATTAGCAGTAGGTACGCGCAGATCTAGTATTGTCTGTTTTTCTCTCCACAAGGATCAAGATCAAATAAATGTTCATTCTTTTTCTCTCGAAGAAAGATATATCTCTGACCTATCAGTAACTAATGATCCAACGAGACATAAATTGTTTAGTTCGGATTCTTCTAGTAAAAAAAAGAAGGGGGCTCTTGATTATTCAAGACCTGATCGAAGCATATCCAATGGTCGTCGGAATTTTAAATATCCTTCTATTCTCCACGAATATTCTGACTTTTTGGCGAAGAGGCGAAGAAATAGATTGATCATTCCATTACAATATGATCAAGAGCGCGAGAAAGAACTAATACCCCGTTTTGGTGTTTCGATTGAAATACCCATAAATGGTATTTTACGTAGAAATAGTATTCTTGCTTATTTCGACGATCCCCGATACCGAAGAAACAGTTCGGGGATTACTAAATATGGGACTGCGGAGGTCGATTCAATCGTCAAAAAAGAGGATTTGATTGAATATCGAGGAGCAAAAGAATTTAGTCCAAAATACCAAATGAAAGTAGATCGATTTTTTTTCATTCCCGAGGAAGTGCATGTCTTACCTGGATCCTCGTTGATAATGGTCCGGAACAATAGTATTATTGGAGTGGATACACCACTCACTTTAAATACAAGAAGCCGAGTAGGTGGATTGGTCCGAGTGGAGAGAAAAAAAAAAAGTATTGAACTCAAAATATTTTCTGGGGATATCCATTTTCCTGGAGAGACAGATAAGATATCCAGGCACAGCGGCATCTTGATACCACCGGGAACGGGAAAAAAAAATTCTAAGGAATCAACAAAATTGAAAAATTGGATCTATGTCCAACGGATCACACCTACTAAGAAAAAGTATTTTGTTTCGGTTCGACCCGTAGTCACATATGAAATAGCGGATGGGACCAATTTAGCAACATTTTTCCCCCAGGATCTTTTGCGGGAAGGGGATAATGTCCAACTTAGAGTTGTTAATTATATCCTTTATGGAAATGGCAAGCCAATTCGAGGACTTTATCACACAAGCATTCAATTAGTTCGGACTTGCTTAGTATTGGATTGGAACCAAGAACAAAATGGTTCTATAGAGGGGGTTCTTGCTTCTTTTGTTGAAATAAGAACAAATGATCTAATTTGCAATTTCATAAGAATTGAGGTAGTCAAGTCCCCTATTCCGTATACCGGAAAAAGAAATTGTACGGTGAGTTCAGGATTGATTAACCATAATAGATTAGATTACACCAATATTAATCCTTTTTATTCCAAGGCAAAGATTCAATCACTTACCAAACATAAAGGAACTAGTGGTACGTTGTTGAATCAAAATAAGGAATGCCAATCTTTGAAAATTTTGTTATCATCCAACTATTCTCGAATTGGTCCATTCAATGGTTTGAAATATAACAATGCGACAAAAGAATCAATTAAAGCAGATCCTATAATTCCAACTAGGAATTCGTTAGGCCCCTTAGGTACAGTAGTACTCAAGATTGCAAATTCTTATTCGTCTTACCATTTAATAACTTATAATCAGATTTTGTTAAAGAAATATTTGTTACTTAACAAATTTAGTCAGACTTTCCAAGTACTTAAATATTTTTTAATAGACGAAAATAGGGGGATTTATAATCCCGATCCGTGCAGTAACATCATTTTTAATCCATTCGATTTAAATTGGCGTTTTCCCCACCACGATTATTGTGATGAGACGTCCACAATTATTAGCCTTGGACAATTTTTTTGTGAAAATGTATGTCTATTCAAATACGGATCACAGAAAAAATCTGGTCAAGTTCTAATTGTTCATGTTGACTACTTAGTAATAAGATCAGCCAAGCCCTATTTGGCTACTCCAGGAGCAACGGTTCATGGTCATTATGGGGAAATCCTTCACGAGGGAGATACATTAGTTACATTTATATATGAAAAATCAAGATCTGGTGACATAACGCAAGGTCTTCCAAAAGTGGAACAAGTGTTAGAAGTGCGTTCGATTGATTCAATATCTATAAATCTCGAAAAGAGGGTTAAAGGTTGGAATGAACGTATATCAAGAATTCTTGGAATCCCTTGGGGATTCTTGATTAGCACGGAACTAACCATCGCCCAAAGCCGTATCTCTTTGGTTAATAAGATCCAAAGGGTTTATCGATCTCAGGGGGTACAGATCCATAATAGACATATAGAGATTATTGTCCGTCAAGTAACATCAAAAGTGTTGGTTTCAGAAGATGGAATGTCTAATGTTTTTTCACCCGGAGAGCTAATCGGATTGTTGCGAGCGGAACGAGCAGGGCGTGTTTTGGATGAAGCGATCTGTTATCGAGCAATCTTATTGGGAATAACGAGGGCATCTCTTAATACTCAAAGTTTCATATCCGAAGCTAGTTTTCAAGAAACTGCTCGAGTTTTAGCAAAAGCTGCTCTACGAGGTCGTATTGATTGGTTGAAAGGCCTGAAAGAAAATGTTGTTCTAGGGGGAATTGTACCTGTTGGTACCGGATTCAAAAAATTAGTACATCATTCAAAGCAACACAAAAACATTCATTTGGAAATCAAAAAGAAGAATTTGTTTGAAGGAAAGATGAGAGATATCTTATTTCACCATAGAGAATTTTTGAGTTCTTGCGTCCCAAACAATTTCTATGAGACATCAGAACAATCATTGACACGATTTAATGATTCCTAAAAGGAGACTCTTTTTTTATATTATAATTTAATTATCTGGTCCAATTTTCTTATTTGATTGATAATAAAGATCATAATGAATTAAAAGGAATTAATGGTTTGGATCGTGTATCAACGGTCAATCCTCGGTAGAAAGTTCCATCGGAACAATTATTTATTTCACTCGTCTCGTTGTTTAAAAAAAAAACAACGAGCAAGTATGGGGAAAAATGACAAGAAGATATTGGAACATTAATTTGGAAGAAATGATGGAAGCAGGAGTTCATTTTGGTCATGGTACTAGGAAATGGAATCCTAGAATGGCACCTTTCATCTCCGCAAAACGTAAAGGTATTCATATTACAAATCTTACAAGAACTGCGCGTTTTTTATCAGAGGCCTGCGATTTAGTTTTTGATGCAGCAAGTAGAGGAAAACACCTTTTAATCGTTGGTACAAAAAATAAAGCAGCTGATTCAGTAGCATCCGCTGCAATAAGGGCTCGGTGCCATTATGTTAATAAAAAATGGCTTGGTGGTATGTTAACGAATTGGTCCACTACGGAAACGAGACTTCAAAAGTTCAGGGATTTAAGAGCCGAGCAAAGGATGGGGAAACTCAACCGTCTCCCAAAAAGGGATGCAGCAATGTTGAAGAGACAATTATACACCTTGCAAACATATCTGGGTGGGATCAAATATATGACAAGGTTACCCGATATTGTAATTATTGTTGATCAGCAAGAAGAATATACGGCTCTTCGAGAATGTGCCATTTTGGGGATTCCAACGATTTGTTTAATCGATACAAATTGTGACCCAGATCTCGCAGATATTTCGATTCCAGCCAACGATGATGCTATCGCTTCAATACGATTGATTCTTAACAAATTAGTATCCGCAATTTGTGAAGGTCGTTCTAGTTATATAAGAAATCATTGATTATGATTAAAAAAAATTAATAATAATAATAAGATAGATAAGTCAATTACTTCGGGAAACTTCATAGATTTTTTATTGGATCGATTGCTATTTCTGGATAAAAAAAAAAATAAAAAAGTACTCGGATTGGGGATATTATGTGATTACTTAGTATCCTAAATATACGATTAATGATTAAAGTGGGTCAGTTAAGAAAGAGATGGGTGAATCAAAATAATTTTTTTTAAGTTCAATTTCTGTCAGAGGACAATATGAATGTTATACCATGTTCCATTAACACATTTAAAGGGCTATATGATATATCGGGTGTAGAGGTAGGCCAACATTTATATTGGCAAATAGGAGGTTTACAAGTCCATGCCCAAGTACTTATCACTTCTTGGGTCGTAATTGCTATCTTATTAGGTTCAGTTACCATAGCTGTTCGGAATCCACAAACCATTCCGGCCGACGGTCAGAATTTCTTCGAATATATCCTTGAATTCATTCGGGACTTGAGTAAAACTCAGATTGGAGAAGAATATGGTCCTTGGGTTCCCTTTATTGGAACTATGTTCTTATTTATTTTTGTTTCTAACTGGTCAGGTGCTCTTTTACCTCGGAAAATTATACAGTTACCTCATGGGGAGTTAGCCGCGCCCACGAATGATATAAACACTACTGTTGCTTTAGCTTTACCCACGTCAGTGGCATATTTTTATGCGGGTCTTACTAAAAAAGGTTTGAGTTATTTTGGGAAATACATTCAACCAACTCCAATACTTTTACCAATTAACATCCTAGAAGATTTCACAAAACCTTTATCGCTTAGTTTTCGACTTTTCGGAAATATATTGGCTGATGAATTAGTAGTTGTTGTTCTTGTTTCTTTAGTACCTTCAGTAGTTCCTATACCCGTCATGTTCCTTGGATTATTCACAAGCGGTATTCAAGCTCTTATTTTTGCAACTTTAGCCGCGGCTTATATAGGTGAATCCATGGAGGGTCATCATTGACTAGCTTTTAAAATTGTTTTTTTCTTTTTTTTTTTTCAACCTTATCCCAATTCATGTGGAGTTCAATTTTATATAATCGACTTGGCGAGAAATTAGAATAGATAAAACTTTTATATATGGTATAGAGTCGTAGCGGGAAAGATGTACGATATTATTTAATTGTAATAAAATCTTAGGAAAAAGATCTAGATCTTTTTCCTAAGATTTTGGCTAATTTATATTATAGACTTCTCCAATTTATAAAATAAAAATTTATAAAATAAATAAAATATAACAAAATAAAAAAAAAATATAAATATTGTATTGTATTTATATTTTATTTGTTATTTATATTTGTTTAGTTAATTACAACAATTTTTAATTTGAATTTTTGAATTGAATAAGAATTGTTATCTTTTTTAGATGTAAGACTAAATAAAAAGCTAGTTTAGCTTAGGAAAATGAAACTGGACATATGTAATAAATAGTTATAAGTCTGTCCAGCCCCCCCATATGATTCAAAAAAAAAATTCTAGAATCATATTCAATAGGCGGTTTACGTTATGGAAGAAACAAATGTATATGTGATATTAGAAATTCACTAGTTATAGTGAGGCTCTTTTATCTTATATCTTTTTATCTTATATCTTATATATAATTATAATATTTCTTATCTTATATATAAAATATAAAATTTCTATTTCATTTCACAGCTCACTGCACTTAGATGGGATTCCAATAGAAAGTCCTTCTGCTTTGTCTGTGATTGGGGATTGAACAAATAAACAGATGAACTCTGAACTCAAGGATTTAGAAGAATTGAATGAAAAAAAAAGTTTAGAATAAAGAAATGCAATGATTAGAATCATATGCATCCAGATTTACAAAAATTCCATCATGTATAAGAACTAAAAATGAGATTTCGAAGTATTTCTGTATTTCTGATGATTAATTGGTTGATTGTATCATTAACCATTTCTTTTTTTTTTTTTGTGAGGAGCTTACCATGAATCCACTGATTTCTGCCGCTTCTGTTATTGCTGCTGGATTAGCCGTAGGGCTTGCTTCTATTGGACCTGGGGTTGGTCAAGGTACTGCTGCAGGTCAAGCTGTAGAAGGTATTGCGAGACAGCCAGAAGCAGAGGGTAAAATACGAGGTACTTTATTGCTAAGTTTGGCTTTTATGGAAGCTTTAACAATTTATGGACTGGTCGTGGCATTAGCACTTTTATTTGCGAATCCGTTTGTTTAATTCTAGAAGAAAAGTACGTAATGTACTTTTTTTGACTTAGACTCACCATTTGTTTTTTTTTTTCAAATTATATCAACATTTCACTCTAACAATTACTTATTCGTTGGGGGAATACCTCCGGGAAGGACGGATTTTGGGATTAGTAATTAGCGGATCCTCTCGCTTTCTTCCTTCCCGTTTTTAGTTCTTAGTATAATGGAAACCCTTTTTTAGAATGTGTTGTAACGCAATAAACGAGGTATTTTGTAATTGGCATAATACCCAGGACCGACCCCAACCCAATAAAATATCTTCTTGGAAACTGGAAACTTTAATTAGAATAAAAAAAATCAAATTTAAATATAATTAAATAAATTAAATCAAATAAATTAATCTATTCCCAATAAAAAATCCCATAACATAAAAAAGGGGAAATCAATCAAAAGGGGGAGGGCGAAGTGATCCAAAAAGAACTCTGTTCTTTGTTAGTCCTATCTATAAGAGGAGAGTATATGAAAAGTGTAACCGATTCTTTTGTTTCCTTTGGCC